ACAATCAATATTCGCGAAGCACGCATTGTTGTATTAGATCTAAGGGTTCTTTCTTGACCTAACTACCTAACTAGAAGTTATAATATGGAAAGACAAAATGTGGAACCTATAAAGGAAAAGATAATAGGAATTTTTTAGAATCTAATTGAACCAAAATACAGATTTTATTTTTTCGAGTGATCTGATCGTGCGATATCTTTTTTTTTTTCTCATTCGAGATACTATGTGAATGAACCTACTATTGAATCTAATGAGTTAAAATTAAAGTAAAAAGTAAAAGAAAAGATTTTATTGTTATAAGGGCACTCTTCGTTCCAAAATATAAAATGTATTCGATACAATTAAAAAAGAAATGATCAAAATAGAAATGATTTTCTAATTTTGTTTCATAGTGACGCAAAGAAAGTTTCATTTTTGAACGAAGTTACACGGCACAGTTCTTATTTTATTATTAGTTTACTCAAGAGTTGCTCAATGAATCTGTTGATTCGGAATCACGGTATGGGTAGATGCCACAGATAATGAATCGATTTCTTTTTATACCTCTGTCACTCTATCTTTGTTAGTGCCGCCTATAATAATTGATTGATGAATCAAAAACTTTCAATTTAACTTATTCTTTCAATTGGTATTTTTGTTTATCCTCGTATCTCGCAAAAATGGAAACTTAGGTAAGTGCTTTATAAACATATGTATAATAAAGAACATATTTCATTTAGCTCCTTCATGCCTACTATAACTAGTTATTTCGGTTTTCTACTAGCGGCTTCAACTATAACCTCAGTCCTATTTATTGGTCTAAGCAAGATACGACTTATTTGAAATTAATCGAATAAACAATTCATAAAGAGAAACCTTTCCGTGAGATTCCATGTATTCTATGAGTTCCTTACCGTGTCAATTGCCAATTCTTGGTCATTGCGATTCATGGGCAATTCGGATTAAGATTTAGGGATAGATATTACCTCTCTTTTCCCCTTTTCAAACAAATTGAAATGAAATGATTGAAGTTTTTCTATTTGGAATCGTCTTAGGTCTAATTCCTATTACTTTGGCTGGATTATTCGTAACTGCATATTTACAATACAGACGTGGTGATCAGTTGGACCTTTGATTAATTAACATCTCTTTTTTTGATTGACCTCCTCTTTTCTTTATTCTTTAATCCACAGGAGGTCAAATTCAGATTGCTGTTCAAGTTAGTGAAGTTAGTTCAGTGTAATTCCAACTAACAAAAACGGAATCACGCTCTGTAGGATTTGAACCTACGACATTGGGTTTTGGAGACCCACGTTCTACCAAACTGAACTAAGAGCGTTTTCTTATCACAATAGATAAGACTATAAAGAAAAGGATTCTTTTTGTAACTCCAACACATCTTGTATGCATATACTATTATAGTATCATAAAATGAAAAATTATGTATATCCAATTTTAATTGATCTCAATTGATTCTTCGTTACTGCTCAGAGGAGAAGTAATAGGTAGGGATGACAGGATTTGAACCCGTGACATTTTGTACCCAAAACAAACGCGCTACCAAGCTGCGCTACATCCCTTTCAATTGGTCTACAGTGTCATTGTAGAGAATACCTGTCTTGTTTTCCACATCCTTATTTCCTCCATTGATATACACAATTTTTCTTCCCATTTCTTCTTTTTTTTTTTATCATATTATTATATATTAACATATAATAATAAAAGACTTATATACATATAAAATATGAAACCCACCCTAAAAATGAAATAAAAAATAAATGAATATTTTTGGGGAATGCTCAGGAGTAAAGAAACTTCTTTTTATGTTTTAAGAAAAAGAAAATCTTATCTAGCGAATCTTCAATTTGAATCGGGAATTCTGTGTACAAATACAAGTGGTCCATATGCATCTGATCATATATGTATTACCATTATGTATTACAATAAATAAGGAGGATTTTAAATGCGAGATCTAAAAACATATCTTTCCACGGCACCGGTACTAAGTACTATATGGTTCGGGTCCTTAGCAGGTCTATTGATAGAGATTAATCGTTTATTCCCGGATGCGTTGACATTCCCTTTTTTTAATTAACATGAGAAGGGGTGAAGAATATTAGAGATACAATCAAATATCTGTGACTAATTCCTTTCCCCCTCCTCTTTTTTTCTCTTTTTTAGAATTTTATAAGGGACGAGTAAGAGAAAGAATAAAAGTGGATTTAACCTCAGCGAAACTCGGGTTCAGACTCGAATCAAATTAAGAATAGAGGGAAAACGTAAATGTAAATGTTGGTCTAGTGCAAGAGTATCATACAAGATCCTTAAATTAAATACTGTACTGCGATTAGAAATATAGTTATAGTTAGAAATCATTGTATTACTTATTATTTACTATTACTCTATTGATATTGATTACAAGGAAATCCTTCATATCATAATTGGATTTTGAGTTAGCAACTTCTATTTTTTTTCCTTACTTTCTTCGGATCGAAAATAGAAGACTTGAATGAATAAAAAAAAACAAAGGAGGTTCATGGCCAAGAGTAAAGATGCCCGAATAAGGGTTCTTTTGGAATGTACTAGTTGTGTACGAGGCGGTGTTAATAAGGAATCAACAGGCATTTCCAGATATATTACTGAAAAAAATCGACACAATACGCCCGGTCGATTGGAATTGCAAAAATTCTGTCCCTATTGTTATAAACATACGATTCATGGGGAGATAAAAAAATAGATCGAACCGAGGTGTCACCCTTCCAAGGAACAGTAAAAATAATATAGTAAAATAATATAGTATATAATATTATATAATATATATAACATATATTTAAATAGAAATAAACCAAATCCTATTTCTGAATTCTAATTCATTTTTGATCCGAACGAAATAGGATTTTCGGGATAAGGAATAAACAAACCATGGATAAATCCAAGCGACCTTTTCTTAAATCCAAGCGATCTTTTCGTAGGCGTTTGCCCCCGATCCAATCGGGGGATCGAATTGATTATAGAAACATGAGTTTAATTAGTCGATTTATTAGTGAACAAGGAAAAATATTATCTAGACGAGTGAATAGATTGACTTTGAAACAACAACGATTAATTACTATTGCTATAAAACAAGCTCGTATTTTATCTTCGTTACCTTTTCTTAATAATGAGAAACAATTTGAAAGAACCGAGTCGACCGCTAGAACTACTGGTCTTAGAACCAGAAATAAATAGGCTTACTCTTCAATTGAATCGAAATTCCAATTCGAACTCAAACGCAGATTTGATGTTTTGTTCGAAAAATCTAAGAATCGAGATTTGATTGTTGTGTTGTAAGAAACAAAAATAATCGGGGAAGAAGAAGAAATCCTTTTTTTTTTTTATTGAACATATTCCTTCATTTTGACGACTTTATCATATTTTATCATACTAATTTAGAATCTACCTTCCCGGAGTTCATTCTCCGGGGAACTCCATTTATTTAAATCATTAAATCATTCCGGTGAATTCTTTACAATCTCTTTATTTTATGATCTCATTGGAAATCATATAAAGACAATTCCTATTGGATATAGCTATTTGTGCAAGTATTTTACGATTAAGAAGTAACTGCCTCTTGTACAGATCGTGTATAAATCTACTATAACTATAGGATGCCCCATTCTCGTGAATTACTGCATTTATCCGAGTGATCCACAAACGACGAAAATCTCTCTTTTGCCGATCTCTATCCCGATGAGTCGAAACCAAAGCTCTGATTTTCTGTTGAGTAATAGTTCGAGTAAGTCTTGAATGGGCTCCTCGAAAGCTTGATGTAAATAAACGAATTTTTGTTCTACGTCTACGAGCTATATATCCTCGTCTAGTTCTGGTCATTGAATAAATGAAACTTTGATGAATAACTAATTGATTTCCTTTCTTTCAGTTATCCTTGTACCCTTTCCTGGTCTATTAATAACAAAGCGGATTCTTCCAATGTATAAAATAAAAATTCCAATGGCTTTTGCTACTATAACCTTCCCGACCACGATTTTTTTTTCTTTTTTCTATGCATTTCACCTCGAAATAAGAAATAGTATTGATACTAGGTATCAAAAACATAGTAAATTAACTAAAAAAGTAGTCAATTTGAAATTAAATGGATAAAGAAATAGTGGGTTCCATCGTTTCTATGGTTACTTCTTAAACGGTGAGGTCCTTTCTATACACCGGAGCTCCTTCCTTCATTTAATAAATCTTATTGGTAACTTGTACAGTTCACACTCTTTGGCTCTACCCATGAATTATCCAGTAATAGGTCTTTCACAATGAGATCTACCTATACAGTAACGGTATTTAATTATGAAGGTTAGCTAAGTAGCTGACCCTGTTAGTCCGTTCTTGCAAGAGTGGGAGCCCAATCTTTCTGCTGATTTTCCCCGCTTAATGGATAACCCTTTTGCCAATGGGGAATTGCTTATTATCTTAAATTTAGGTGATTGTATTTGCACCGACGGAAACCATAAATTTCATACACAATACACAATAGGGGAATATGATAGATCTTTTTTTTTTTAGTTTAGATAGTGAATGGAGTTCTTCCATTCTATTCACTGGTACTGATCATTGATACTGGAAAAGTTGTTTTTCGTCCCAGTCCATGATCTGAACGAGTCGCACATACACCCTAGTACATGTTCCTCGGCGCTGAGGACACCCCCGAAGAGCGGGGGATTTCGTGACATTTCTGATTGGCTGTCTTGTGTTTCTAATAAGTTGTTTAATAGTTGGCATGCTGAATCATATACATAATGTACTGGTTTAGATCGATCCTAACCGGATGATTATGAATTACCCCCATTTTATTTAATTTAATGAAAATGAAACCCGGTAAGAAGATCTCAAATCACGGATTTGCACGAAATCCTTTCTTTTTTCATTGAACCGCTACAAGATCAACAATTCCATGAGTTTGGGCTTCTGTTGCTGACATAAAAACATCCCTTTCCAGGTCTTCGGATACAACCCATAAGGGTTTGCCCGTTCTTTGTACATAAACCTTTGTGATGATTTCGCGCAGTTTCAGTAGTTCTTCCGCTTCCATGACAAATTCTCCGGCTTGTGCCTCATAAAAAGCGGCAGCCGGTTGATGGATCATTACCCTGATGATATAACATAATAAATGATTTCTCTATCTCGTATGATGAGTCGAAGAGAAGAGATAAAGAATAACAAGAAAAAAAGATAGAATTGAACAACCGTACAGGCATCTTTTGCGAATTGCATACGGCTCTACAATGGAATTGACTTTTACCTGCCATCGAAAAATGTAGGATCTGTCAGATCCAGATCGGTAAATGATCCAATTACCACCCTTCCTTTCGGAGAAGTTAAAAAATACTATGATGGCTCCGTTACGTTATATATTTATTTCCTCTATGATTCAGCAATCCCAAAGTTTCTTTTTGATCTGATCAAATAAAATAAGAACCAAATAAGATTATTTTTTATTTTCGTATCCTTTCATAACATAAAGATTGTTAAGAGCCTTCTGGTGTGAAAACAAAAAGTTTGTGACGCTGAAACGGACCCCCGATAGATAAGATAAAATCGGAAATACCCTTTATCTCATACTTCTCTTTCGATACATAATCTAATGTTTTGAAAAAAAAACAATAAAGAATTTTCTCATATCGAATTCGAAGTGCCATGCTATTATTACTTAATATTCATATTTCATATGGCGAAGGCATAGTCTGCTTTTTTCTATCAAATAAAAAACTCATTGGCGCCAAGCGTGAGGGAATGCTAGACGTTTGGTAATTGTTCCTCCGACCAGGATAAAAGATCCCATTGAAGCGGCTAATCCCAGGCATATTGTATGTACCTCTGGTGGCACAAATTGCATAGTATCATAAATAGCTATTCCGGGTAGTACCCATCCGCCAGGAGAATTTATAAAAAAATACAGATCTTTGTTTTCATCCTCTATACTGAGATATATCATAAGACCAATAAGTTGATTCGAGATCTCGCTCTCAACCTCTTGGCCTAAAAAAAGTAATCTTTCTCGATAAAGTCGGTTGATTAGGATAAAATTGTATCCCTCAGGAACCGTACATGCACCTTTTGATGCATACGGTTCTAAAAAAAATCGCGAAAAAGAATCAATGTGTAGATTCCAGCCCTCTTTTTTTTCATAGCAAGCTCTTTCTAAAACGAGGGGGCTTTTTCTTCGATTTTTCAAGAAAGATGAGTTTTGACCCTTCCATATAATATATATAAATATATATAAAATAAAAAAAAAAAGAATTCATTAAACTTATCGAACTAACTTATCATTGATGTATTGTCTCATCGAGATCCGATCCAAATCACGATGTCATTTTCTTGTTTCTAAATGGGCCTTCTTAATTTTTTTAGGTTTATGCTCTACTCCGGGTAAAGATCCGATCGACTTCGATTTGCACATATAGGACAAATGCCCCCAATACCACTTCTTTTTACTACAACTTCCTTTTTTTATTTATTTCATGTCTTCACCAAATATTCGACGTATTCATCCTATTACTCGATTGATTAACAGTTTGAGATCATTCCTATTTCTATTTATAAATAAAATCATTTATGATACAATATAGTAATCATATATTACCAATTGGGTTTTTTATAAACGGAGCCTGTATACTTCATTTTATTGATCCAACTAAGCCAACCATAAATTATTTGATAATATTAATCTGGATCCCCCCAAAAATAAAATGGATCTAATTGAACTTCACGCTCCAAATTGTTGATGATTCAATCAATCTTTCTTGGGCGAAACAGAGGATATCTCGATCGAGGGAGAGAACGGGAAAATACCATATGACCCAATATATCTGACAAGCCGCACTATACGTCAATCCAAGATATATCGTCCTCTCCAGGATTTCGAAAAGGCACTTTTGGAACACCAATAGGCATAAAAAAACAGAAAAAAGAATTTAGTACTTTATTTCACTTTGGTATGGAAACGTAACAATGAGTTTATTGTCTTCATAATATTGGCCTTCATCATATTTTATCCTTAGATTGGATAAGTTCATAAAAGAAGACAGAATGAATAAAGGAAAATTTTTACGAATAGGGCCTTCGAATGATGAACAAGTATGGGTGCATTCACTCATAGAAAATGGGATCAACCCCCATTGCGTATTGGTACTTATTGGGTATAGAATAGATCTGTTTATCTTTGTTCCTACGAACAGAATTGTTCCATTAGTACCAACAGAATAGAACAAATACAAATATTAACATTAACCCTTGCTTCGAGATAATCCACTGAAAAGAGAATATCAATAGCATAGTTTTTTCTAATGCAATAAAGTTACATAGTGTCTATTTTTCTTTGATAAAGAGGTATTTCCATGGGTTTGCCTTGGTATCGTGTTCATACTGTCGTATTGAATGATCCCGGTCGATTGATTTCTGTCCATATAATGCATACAGCTCTGGTTGCTGGTTGGGCCGGTTCGATGGCTCTATATGAATTAGCAGTTTTTGATC